CCGAAATGGGCACTAAAGATTTTTCGAGAGATCTCCTCCAAATCGCTGGTATGACTATCGAAATCGTGAGCATCAGCATGTAGGTTCCAGATCCACGTGGTAGTTTCAGGGCCCTTAGCTATTGTTCTTGAAAAATGACCCGGCCTGGCCCACTCCTCAAAAGAAGTTTTTATAGGATCCCTATCTACCAAAATTTTTACTTCTGGTTCCGGCGAACGAATAATCATTGAGTCCTCCTCTTTCCGGACAAGACATACAAAGAGACCTGCCAACAGTCAAGTAATTAGTGAACCTCTGAGAGATATTTAGAATAAGTTACTTTCTTTTCTATCTGCCATCTCTCTATTTTATTTAGTTATTCACTAGAACAATTATGATCTGGAAGTCGATCCAGGGCAAGTGTTCGGATCTATTATGACATAACCACGAGGCGCTCAACGGACTCTTTTAAGAGTCTAAAAACTTTTTTGGATTTTGGATTGACGTAAAAAACAATTTTTTTTTGTGCTACTTAGCGTATTCCTATCTCAATTAGAAGGTCTTAAACAGAGTTCCTTAATTTTTTACATCGAATATTTTACATAAATAACTAGAATATCTGAATAACTACTGTTACTCTATTTCAAATAAACAAATTGCAAATCCCGCTAACAGTCATTAATGAGTTTCGTCATTACTAAGAAAAATATCGGTATCTATATTTAGTCAGTCGAAAATATTTGATTTATCTTTTCTATTCGTTTATTCTTTTTATTCGATTATTCTTTTTTTTTTTTTTAATTAAATTCTTGAATAATGTTATTTAGAATGAAATAATGAAAAATTATGTTAGTAGTAATTAAATTGTAATTAGTTTTAATAACTAATAGCAGAAATTCAATCAATATATTCTGTACTCGAACTGTGTATTCTTTATTTCGACGAAATCCTATACAAAAGAGAACGATCTGAGAAGGGATATAATGAAATTCTTTTATTGGTTCTTCCTAGAGGAATGATCCCATTTTTTTGATGGATGGGTCCAACATGAATCCTAACAAATATTAAAATTATAAATAAGAACTTTTATTCGAAACGCCTCGTGATCTTCAACCAATTATGCGCTTCAATATAACTACCAGGAGTAAGCGCTATAGCCTGTTTCCAATACTCAGCGGCTTGATCGAACCAAGCCTCGGCAATTTCCGAATCGCCCTGTCGAATGGCCTCTTCTCCCCGGTCAGAATAGGTGGGTCAATTCCTTTCCTTCGAACCGTACTTGAGAGTTTCCTACCTCATACGGCTCCGCAGTAAATTCTTTTGGTGTCCGTTTGATTTATCGAACTGAATTATATTTCTCGTATATCTATCCCATTTTTCGGGTTAACCAAAAGAGTTTAATTGCATAAGTTTCAAACTTGAATTTGGAGTTCCAATTCATTTTTGTTTTATCTTTTCTCCTACCTTCAGAAGACTAAAGCATAGTAATTTCCACCTATTTTTAGCATTTTCTGCAAGGTAACTATCTCGGTTTCATATTGAAATTACGATATTTATATCTAGATATTCTAGAATATATATCTATTCGAATATAATATAGAATTTTTTAAAAAAGCTTTCCTTCATAAGAAAGAAAAGATTTACTATCTTTGGGATCTGACCCTCCACCGCTGCTCAAGACTTTAGTAGATCAACTCTATTACAGAAGCTGATTCCTAACTTTTATCTATCTGATATTATGGCATAAGTAAGCAGTTCTTAATGTTTTATGTATTGGCCCAAAACCTTGTTAAGTGATCTTTACGGTGTTTCCTCTCTATCAATTAGATCTTTTATCCATAGAAAAAAGTATCTAGGCATACCTTATTTCTTCACTTCCTATTTCGAAGTCGATTTCTTTGCTACAGCTCATAAAAATCGTTGTTTTAGACGATGCATATGTAGAAAGCCTATTTTATTTTTAGTATTTACTAAGAGATTTGGTTTTTCTTTCCTTTTTTATTTCTATAGTGGAGATAGTCGCACGTAATGACAGATCACGGCCATATTGTTAAACGCTTGTGGTAAAAAGGGGTTTCGTTCTAGTGCCCGAAAATAATATTCTAAAGCTTTCGTATGTTCTCCATTACTTGTGTGGATAAGGCCGATGTTATAGAGTATATAACTTCGATCGTAGGGATCAATTTCTAGTCGCATAGCTTCATAATAATTCTGTAAAGCTTCCGCATAATTTCCTTCGGATTGAGCTGACATCCGTTACGGTCGTCATTCGATTCAAAGAATCTCCGTTCCAGAACCGTACGTGAGATTTTCATCTCATACGGCTCCTCCCTTAATATGCATAATACGAATATTTCAATCTTTTTTTATTCAATAGATTTTTTATTCTCATTATGAACTGAGCGGGGCTAGTGTTTTTACAAGAAATCTCTAGCCAACCTTCTTGCGCGAGAGCTTTTGTTAACAACAAACGTGTTAATACTAAATAAAAATGGAAACGCCAACAATTTCTTTGTCCTTAACGCCTCTGAATTTACAGGAATTAGTCACTTCAACAGTCTTCGATGGTTATACGGGTATCCAAAGTACGAACGAGATGGATGTTTGCTGTCCTAACCATTCTTTTTAGTCCCAATCCCGATAAGGCAGGAAAAGGGTAAGTCATTTTTCACAAAGTTTTCGTCTTGTTGATTCCTAGGTGTAGTGCTTTTTTCCTTATGCCGCCTATTGGTACTAGTAGAGTAGGATTGCCCAGTAGAACCTATAGGTGTAACCTTTCGCTCAATACTAAAATCAATAATAGAAGCATAGCATCTGAGGCTGCGTCAATCGGGGATACACGACAGAAGGAGTTGTTCAATTTCGAAACTTCACCTTCAATAAGCGCGGATTTTTTTCAAGAATTCAATAATATATAAAAAATATATAATTATATATAGTATTTTTATTTATATCCCCAATCAGATAATCATGAATGATATATTTTTATCGTAAAACTCGGGTAAAAAAAAAATAATAAAAATCAAATCACACCATCTCGGTAATAGGTAAATGCCTCTTTTTCTCCTGAAGTTGTTGGAATTATTCGTAATAAGATATTGGCCACGATTGAAAAGGTCTTATCAATAAAATTTCCATTTATCCTCGATCTAGGCATAGGTATCAATCCATTCTATAATTCTTCTCATTACCCTCGTGGAAAAATGATCCCACAAGTAAAGGAATTGTACAATACGAAATAGCATAAAAAAGATTCATTAAAAAAAAAGCCTACTACGCCTACTCGTACTCAAATAAAAAATTGCCCCTTTATGCAGGAATTCATACTAACTATTTGAATACGATTTGAATTCATACAAATAAAAATGTAGTAGTATACCAATATCAATGAAGCGTTCTCATCAAAGCTGAAGAATCAAATAATTTTTCTATGCTGTAAATAGAATCATCTATGTTATGTTGTGGACATAATGAGTATACAATCAAATCGTAATATACCGGTAATGATTCATTAATTTTGGATAGATCTATGGAGTAAGGTATTTTTTGATGAGAACTTTCAAACTAGAAAGGAATTTGCAAATTTGTATGTAATCGTAGTTGAAGTTTCAATAGAATCATGATGTAAAGATATCTATTAATTATAGCTATAGACTCAAAAGTATAAAAAAGAGAAACTCATCCATCAGTTGAGCCGTTCCAACACAAAAAAGAAAACCCTTTTGATTTGAATCTCCTGAGTCTTAAACAAAATATTTTGAGAAAAAATTTATCTATCCAAATAAGAATCGAGTATGAATATGAAATATGGGTTACTCGCTATTTATTTGGTTTCTAGATCATAATCATTGTTATAGGAGAGATGGCCGAGTGGTTAAAGGCGTAGCATTGGAAATGCTATGTAGGCTTTTGTTTACCGAGGGTTCGAATCCCTCTCTTTCCGTACCTTCACCCCATTCATCAACATTCTTGACCACAAAAAAAAAAAAGAAAAAAACAAGAGATAACATTTTTAGTTTTCAAAAAGTATTCTACTTATAAAAGTTCAATTTGCTGGAGTATGTAAAATACTGGAAAAAGTGGACAAGGAATAAAAACCTCTCTACCGATCTATGTTTATGATACATGAGTGTGAGAAAAATACGGAGCAAACCCCTTACTTTGGTGAAAGGGACAAAACTGTCCGAACTTTTTTGAGTTTCTTTTAGTTAGGTTTAAGTCTGACGGGAATAATATTCTACGACTAGCAATTCATTTATTTTCAAACCAACCCACTTACTATCTATTATTTGATTTACTAATCCTTTATAGGGGAATGGGTGAAGAGTCAAATGTTTTGGCAATTCCTCGCGGGGGGATGCATCAAGATAATTTTGAACGAGAATTTTGGATTTTTGTTCATCCCTCGCCATAATAAGATCTTGGGGTTTGCAACGATAACTTGGTATATCTACTATACGACCATTAACTAAAATATGTCTATGATTAACTAATTGGCGGGCTCCAGGAATCGTCGGAGCCATACCCAAGCGAAAAAGGATGTTATCCAAACGCATTTCAAGTAATTGTAGTAAAACTTGACCTGTGGACCCTTTTGCTTTTCTGGCAATACAAACGTATTTCAGTAATTGTCGTTCTGTAATACCATAATGAAAACGTAATTTTTGTTTTTCTTCTAGACGAATACGATATTGAGATCTTTTCCCGGAACGCGATTGATTTCTAAGATCACTTCCACCTTTAGGCCTTTTATTAGTTAGTCCCGGTAAAGCCCCCAGACGGCGTATTTTTTTGAAACGAGGCCCTCGGTAACGCGACATAAAGACTCCTTTTATTGATATTTTATTTGAAAAATAAACCTAAATTAAAGCTAAACTAAATGAAGCAAAATTTCCTGAAGTATTGTACAAATAATGAGAGGAAATGGGAGGAATTTTATAAATATCCAAACTACCTTTTAGTTTATTTTATTATTGTAATTTTTGATTCGTTATTCTATTCATGTTAATTATTAGAATTCTATAATATAAATATTCATATTATAATAATCTTTTTCTTTTTATTTATTATATTTATATCTTTTTTTATTTGTATTTTGCATTTTTTATGCTATATATATATATATTTTTTTCGAAGTTTTAGTTCGATAATATATAACTATAATCTAAATAGAATTCAAAATGAAAATATTATAATAAAATTAATCAATCTATAAAGCGTCCTTTTACTGATTCTTCTTTTTCTGCAGCAATTTAAGAAAATAAACTTTTATTCATAGTTGGAAATTTAGATAATCTAAAGAATAGATTAGTGAAACGGGAAAGGGTATCTTTAGTATTTTATTTATTATTTCAAAGAACCATTATTAATCATATAAAAAAAGTCGAACAAATAAAGAAAAGCCGGCTATCGGAATCGAACCGATGACCATCGCATTACAAATGCGATGCTCTAACCTCTGAGCTAAGCAGGCTGATATAACAGACATTGTACATACGTAGAAATTCAAGAAATTATATACTCATTAATATTCGATTATTTATCTCATTTATGTATGAAATATAGATAAAAATCCCATTTCAAATCAATATTGAATTGAGTATAATATATAAGATAACAATTATTATAATGATCAATAGTAATTTCTTTTATCATTTTCTTTTGATTTATTGCTATTTATAACATATTAGCATTATACGATATGTTTATCTTTTTTTATTAATAAAAAATATCTGAATTAAATAGTGAATCTTGAATTCAAATAAATCAAAAGAATTATATTTTATCAATTAGAATTACATAATTACAAGATCCATTATTATATAAGATATCGCTCTAAGATAATAATAATTTAATAATTTCATTTGAATACAATTGATTTTCTGAACTAGTTCAAAATATGAATCAAATACAAAATTAAATAAAATATTAAACATCTATTTAATTATTAGTAATTAATATTAATTTATTAGTTGGAATTAGAAATTCATAATTCCATTTACATAATGAATCATAATTCAATTCATTCAGTTATTCATGAATTCAAATAAAAAAATAGAAAAATATTCTACTCAAATTAGAAAAAAAAAAAATAGAAAAGATGCAATTCCGATCAGAATAAGACATTCCACACCTTTCATTCGTAAACTAAGATGAAAAAAAAAGAATCGACCCTTTGAGTATTACCAATTGTCTGGGAAAACGAAGAGATCGTATATATTATAATAGATATTCATTCCTATTGAATTGCAGATACAGAAATGATAGAATCATTTCGGATTGGATCAAATCTGAACTCCCGCTAGAGATGACAACAAAGAGAAAAAAAGGAAAAGGCTTTCGGCATATGAATTTTTCGCTAAATGAATTCAACGGTTCCGGCCGAAATGAAAGAATCAAAAAAAGACTAATAGAATCAATTAAATGAAAAGGACATCACACCAAGATCCGAGTCTGAAAAAGGGGGATATGGCGAAATTGGTAGACGCTACGGACTTAATTGGCTTGAGCCTTAGTAAGGAAACCTACTAAGTGAGAACTTTCAAATTCAGAGAAACCCTGGAATTAATAAAAATGGGCAATCCTGAGCCAACTCCTGTTTTCAAAAAGTAAAAAAAAAAATTATTAAAGCGAGAATAAATAATGGATAGGTGCAGAGACTCAACGGAAGCTGTTCTAACAAATGGAGTTTACTGTATTATTATAAGAATTCTTCCATAAAAACTGCAAAAAAAAGATGAAGAAGAACCCTATATCTAGATAAATACGTACTAAAATACTCTCAAAAATAAAAAAACGTATTAATAAAATATGTCTTTTTTACCTTTTGTCTAGGAAAAAATGGAAGAATATTCAATTATCAAAGTATTCACTCCATGGTCTGATAGATCCTTTTTTTTGTACGAACTGCTCAATCGGACGAGAATAAAGATAGAGTCCCATTCTACATGTCAATACTGACAACAATGAAATTTATAGTATGAGGAAAATCCGTCGACTTTAGAAATCGTGAGGGTTCAAGTCCCTCTATCCCCAAAAAAGCTCTTTTGACTCCCTAACTAGTAATACTCTTTTTTCGTTAACGGTTCAAAATTGGTCCTCTTACTCATTTCTTCTTTTTTTTCTTTCACAAATATGGAAATTTTTTGCTCTTATCACAATATGTGATATAAAGGATACATGTACAAATCAAAATATTTGAACAAAGAATAATCATTTGAATAGTTCATAATCCATACCATCGAATTACTTGTATTCGATTCAATCTTCGAACTTTTATTGAAGATAAGATACAATAATCAATTCCGGGACTTATATAATATAATCCTTATATTAATACTTTTTTTCATCCTTTGGTTTGACATAGACTCCCATTATCTACTAAAATAAAATGAGTAGATGATGTTTGGGGAATGGTCGGGATAGCTCAGCTGGTAGAGCAGAGGACTGAAAATCCTCGTGTCACCAGTTCAAATCTGGTTCCTGGCATATGAATCATTTGCATAGTATCGATTCGACCAA